TATCCACCCAGTTTATCAATTTTCTGGGAAATGATACAAAGAAAGATTTCTTTGTCTACAACAGAAAAATTATTATATGATGAACTATACAATTATTGGATTTATACCAATGAACAAAAAAAAAACAGCTTAAGCAATGAATTTGCTAATAGAATTGCAGTTCTAGACAAAGGACTTTTTTATCTAGATGGACTCGAGAAAAAAACTCGATTATGCAACGAGAAAACTAAAAGGGAATATTTGCCAAAAATAAATGATCCTTTCTTAAATGGATCCTATCGTGGAATAATAAAAAAATGCTTTTCACCCTCTATTATAAATGAAACTGCAGTCCAAAATCGGATAGATGGCATTTTTATAAATAAGATTCATAGTATTCTTGGTAATGATTATAATTACCACGAATTTGAACAGAAAAAATATACATTTAATAAAAAATCAATATCAAACGAAATTAGGCATTTCATGCCGTTAATCAATCCATTTTCTAGGGAATCAATAGTCAATCTGAAAGGAATTTCTTTACTTCCAGAAGAAAGACAAATTGGTTCAGAAGATCAAGAAAAATTTTTACAATTTTTCGTTGATGCAATCATAGGACTAAAAAAAAATAATAAATTAATAAAAATTGGAATATATAGAATAAATAAAAAACTTCCATGCTGGTCATACAAATTAATTAATGATTTAGAACAACAAGAAAGAAAAAATGAAGACAACATACCGACAGATCATCAAATTCGCTCAAGGAAATCTAAACGTGTAGTTATTTTTACTGATAACGAAGAGAATATCGACATTAATAACATTGATCCAAATAAACCGAATCAAGAAGTAGCTTTGAGACGTTATTCACAACAATCCGATTTTCGTCGAAACATAATAAAAGGTTCCATGCGTGTTCAAAGACGTAAAATAGTTATTTGGAAATTATTTCAAGCAAATATACATTCACCACTTTTTTTAGACAGAATAGATAAATATTCTCTTTTTTCTGTTAATATTTCAAAATCAATTAAACAGATTTTAAAAAATTATATAGGAAAAACTCCAGAATTTCAAATTTATGATTATCTTTATGATTATCCAGAACAAGAGAAAACAAAAGAATATAAAAGAGTCGAAGAAAAACGAAAAGAAAAAGCACGAATAGAAATAGCTGAAGCCTGGGATAATATTCTAGTTGCTCAAGTAATAAGAGGTTTGATGTTAGTAACTCAATCAATTCTTAGAAAATATTTTCTATTACCTTTATTCATAATCGCAAAAAATATGGTTCGTATATTGTTATTCCAACGTGCTGAGTGGTCTGAGGATTTTGAAGAGTGGAATAAAGAAATGCATGTTAAATGTACTTATAATGGTGTTCAGTTATCAGAAACAGAATTTCCTAAAAACTGGTTAAAAGATGGTATTCAGATAAAGATACTATTTCCTTTCTGTCTAAAACCTTGGCATAGATCGATGCCAAGACCCGATTATCAAGATCAAATAAAAAAACAAGAACAAAATCAAAAAGATAATTTTTGTTTTTTAACAGTTTGGGGAATGGAAACTGAACTTCCTTTCGGTTCCCCCCGAAAACAACCTTCTTTTTTTAAACCTATTTTTAAAGAACTCGACAAAAATTTTAGAAAATTGACAATGAAATGGTTTCGAGTTTTAAAAATTATAATTGTCAAAGAAAAAATCGACTTTTTTCTAAAGGTTTCAAATGAAACAAAAATTTTTATTATTAAAAGCCTTTTATTTTTAAAAAAAATAATAATAAAAATTTCAACGGTAAACCCAACCCAAGTATTTGGATTGAGAGAAGAATTGAGTGAAAAACAAAAAGAAAAAAATTTAATAATCAATAAAAATATGATTCATGAATCATCCATTCAAGCCCGATTGATGAATCGGACAAATGATTCAAATTCAGTGACAGAACAAAAAAAGAAGGATCTGGCTAATAGAACAAGGATAATAAAAAATCAAATAGAAAAACTTGCTAAACAAAAAAAAAATAGATTCAAAACTATCGAATTAATTAATAAAACACCTTATGGTACTAAAAATTTAAAATCACTCCAAAATATTGGTCAGATATTAAAAAGAAAAAATACGCGATTAATTCGTAAATTAAATTATTTTATAAAATTTTTTAGGGAAAGAATCTACGTAAATATAGTTCTATATAGTATTATTAATATTCTCCGAATTAATATAAAACTTTTTCTTGAATCAAGAATTAATTTTAGTGAAAAACCCATTTACAAAAAAAAAAAAAATCACGAAAAGATTGAGAAAACAAATAAAAAAACAATTCAATTTATAAAATCGCTTTTTTATTTTTTTAGTCATATTCATAAAAATTCAAAGATTCTTTCGGATTTCTCTTTTTTGTCACAAACTTATGTATTTTTTCAATTATCACAAGCCGAATTTATTATTAACTTATATAAGTTAAAGTCTGTACTTCAATGTCACGGAACACCCTTTTTTCTTAAAAATCAAATCCAAAATTATTTTTTAACACAAGGATTAACTCCCTCTAAGTTAAAAACAAAAAAACTTAGAAATTCTGGACTTAATCAATGGAAAAACTGGGTAAAATTAAAAAGTAATTATCAATATGATTTATCTCAGATAAAATGGTCTCAATTAGGACCACAAAACTGGCGCAATCAAGTCACTGAATATTGCGAGGTTGAAAAAAAAAAATTACAAAAAACCAAAAGCAATTCATATAAAAAAGACCAATTACTTAATTCCAAAAATATTTTCTTTTTATTACACGATCAAAACGATAATTTAAAAAAAAATTATAGATATGATATTTTAGCATATAATTTATTTTTTTATGAAGATAATATGAATTTTTATAATTATGGAGAACCATTACAAGGAAATAAAAACCAAGAATTCTCGTATACTTATAATTACAACATATCTAAAGACAAATTAATTGCTATGTGGTGGAGTATTCCTATCACTAATTATTTAGGACTAAAAAAAATTATCGCTATAGAAAAAAATACAGATAGAAAATATTTTGATTGGAAAATTATTCATTTTAGTCTTAGAAAAAAGGTCGGCATTGAGACTTGGATCACTAGTTTTAGTAGTACTAAAAAGACGAAGACTGAACCTAAAAATTATCAAATTGTTGATAAAATTGAAAAGAAAGATCTTTTTTATTGCCCAATTTATCAAGAAATCCACCAATCCCATAAAAGTCTTTTTGATTGGATGGGGATGAATGAAGAAATACTAAGTCGTCCTATATCGGATCTAGAGTTTTGGTTCTTCCCAGAATTTTTATTACTTTTTAATGCATATAAAATGAAACCATGGATTATACCTATTAATTTGCTTTTTTCAAATTGCAATTTACGTGATAATTTTAGTGAAAAGAAAAAAATAAATAGAGTGAAAAAGGTAAATCTTTTTACAACATCTACAATATCAAATGAAAAAAAATCTGTTGAATTTGAATTAAAGAAAAAGAATAGGAATCAAGAACTTATAAGTCAAAGAGATACCGGATTCGGTAGTCAAAAAAATTCTGAATCTCTTATTTCAAATCACCAAAAGGATCTTAAAGAAAATTATATAGGCTCAAATATTAATAATCGTCGAAAAAAAAAACAAGACAAGAGTAGTACAGAAGCAGAACTCTATTTCTTACTTAAAAGATATTTACTTTTTCAATTGAGATGGCACGATTCTTTGAATCAAAAATTGATCAATAATATCAAAGTTTACTGTCTCTTGCTTAGATTGATAAATCCAAGAGAAATTACAATATCCGCGATTGAAAGAAGAGAAATGAGTCTAAATATAATGCTAACTCAGAAAGATTTAACTCTTACACAATTAATAAAAAGGGGGATTTTGATTATTGAACCTATTCGTCTGTCTGTAAAGGGCGATGGACAATTTTATCTGTATCAAACCGTAGGTATTTCATTGATTCATAAGAGTAAACACCAAAATAATAAAAAAAGAAACATCGAGAATATTGATAATAAGTATCTGGATGAATGGATTCCAAGATATAAAAGAGTAGCGAAAAATAGAACTAAAACATATTTTGATTTATTTATTCCTGAAAAGATTTTTTCGCCTAGGCGTCGCAGAGAATTTAGAATTCTAATTTGTTTGAATTCAAGTAATAATAATGGTATGTATCGGAATACAGTATCTTATAACAGGAATCAGATAAAAAACTCTAATCAGTTTTGTAATGAAAACAAAGATATTAGGCAAAACAATAAAGTTAAAAAATTTAACGGTTTTCTTTGGACTAATTATCAATTAGAAGATTTAGTTTGTATGAACCGTTATTGGTTTAATACTAATAATGGTAGTCGTTTTAATATATTAAGAATACATATGTATCCGCGATTGAAAAAAAAATTTTGATCCATTTATCTTATATATTCCCTATATGTCTGCTATCGAAATAGATGCACACGTATCTTGGCTAAATTTATGATATATGATACTAATTTGATGACGTATCAATCAATAAATTTTAGATCTATAAAGGAATTACAAAAGTTAAAACAAAAGTAAATGTATATACCGGGTTAAAAAGAATAGCATTATTATTCCTGATCGAGAAAATTTAATATTTTGGAAATATAAAAAGGAAGGAAGGTTTAAAATTTATGAACAAAAATTCATATATATCCGCGATTTCGCATGAAAAAAAAGAAGAAAGAGGGGGATCCGTTGAATTTCAAGTTTTCTGTTTTACCAATACGATACGACGACTTACTTCACATTTGGAATTGCATAAAAAAGATTATTCGTCTCAGAGAGGTCTACGAAAAATTCTCGGAAAACGTCAACGACTACTGGTTTATTTATTAAAGAAAAATAGAGTACGTTATAAAGAATTAATAAGTCAATTGAACATTCGAGAGCTAAAAACGCGTTAATTTTAAGAATTGTTTTCAATTATTTGATTTATTAGATCTTGAATTTTGATGAACTTTTTTTCAATAATTCATGAAAGAATGAATCGGGGCAAAACCTATGACTGTACCAATTACAAAAAAAGACCTCATGATAGTCAATATGGGCCCTCATCACCCATCAATGCATGGCGTTCTGCGACTTATTATTACTTTAGACGGCGAAGATGTTATTGACTGTGAACCAATATTAGGCTATTTACACAGAGGGATGGAGAAAATTGCAGAAAACCGAACAATTATACAGTATCTGCCGTATGTAACACGTTGGGATTATTTAGCTACTATGTTCACAGAAGCAATAACTGTAAATGGTCCTGAACAATTGGGAAATATTCAAGTACCGAAACGGGCTAGCTATATCAGAGTTATTATGTTGGAGTTAAGCCGTATAGCTTCTCATTTGTTATGGCTCGGTCCCTTTATGGCAGATATTGGTGCGCAGACCCCTTTTTTCTATATTTTTAGAGAAAGAGAATTAGTATATGATTTATTTGAAGCTGCTACTGGTATGAGAATGATGCATAATTTTTTTCGTGTTGGGGGAGTAGCTGCCGATCTACCTTATGGGTGGATAGATAAATGTTTAGATTTTTGTGATTATTTTTTAACGGGACTTGCGGAATACCAGCAACTTATTACGCAAAATCCTATTTTTTTAGAACGAGTGGAGGGGGTAGGCATTATTAGCGAAGAAGAGGCAATAAACTGGGGCTTATCAGGACCAATGCTACGCTCTTCCGGAATACTATGGGATCTTCGTAAAGTTGATCATTACGAATGTTATGACGAATTTGATTGGGAAATCCAATGGCAAAAAGAAGGGGATTCCTTAGCTCGTTATTTAGTACGAATAGGTGAAATGGCAGAATCCATAAAAATTATTCAGCAAGCTCTAGAAGGAATTCCGGGGGGTCCCTACGAGAATTTAGAAATTCGGCGCTTTGATAGGATAAAATATCCTGAATGGAATGATTTTGACTATCGATTCATTAGTAAAAAGCCGTCTCCTACCTTTGAATTATCGAAACAAGAACTTTATGTGAGAGTCGAAGCCCCAAAAGGAGAGTTGGGGATATTTTTAATAGGAGATCAGAGTGTTTTTCCGTGGAGATGGAAAATTCGCCCACCTGGTTTTATCAATTTGCAAATTCTTCCTCAGTTAGTTAAAAAAATGAAATTGGCTGATATTATGACGATATTAGGTAGCATAGATATTATTATGGGAGAAGTTGATCGTTGAAATGATAATTGATACAACAAAAATACAAAATATAAATTCTTTTTACAGATTGGAAGCCTTAAAAGAGATTTTTGGGATTATAAGGATATTTTTTCCTATTTTGATTCTCGTATTGGGAATCACAATAGGCGTATTAGTAATCGTATGGTTAGAGAGAGAAATTTCCGCGGGTATACAACAACGTATTGGACCTGAATATGCGGGTCCTTTGGGAATTATGCAAGCTTTAGCAGACGGAACAAAACTGCTTTTTAAAGAAAACCTTCTTCCATCTAGAGGGGATACACGTTTATTTAGTCTCGGGCCCTCTTTAGCCGTCATATCAATTCTACTAAGTTATTTAGTAATTCCTTTTAGTTATAACTTTGTTTTAGCCGATCTCAATATTGGCGTTTTTTTATGGATCGCTATTTCAAGTATTGCTCCAATTGGACTTCTTATGTCAGGATATGGCTCAAATAATAAATATTCCTTTTTAGGTGGTCTACGGGCTGTTGCCCAATCAATTAGTTATGAAATACCATTAACTCTATGCGTATTATCAATATCTCTACGTGTGATTCGTTAAGGTATAACTCTTCTATTTTAGGTTTCTAAGAAACGTATTAATATAGATATCTTCATTTTTTTCACCTATACGGTTGATAAATTAAAACAGATAGTTAGATGAGTGAAAAAAACCGCTTCTAAATTAGCCGTAAAAAAAACCTCATTTCCTATGTACAAGGGTTAAATGCAAATAAACAGTCAAGGCTGTTTACCCCCAAGATTCAGTAATTAATTAGCAATTATAACTTGAAGCGGGTTGAAAAGAAGAATTTTATAGCGTTTTTACTACAATAAAAATAACCCTATTACGATATGTATTGAATAAAAAAGAAGTGGATGATTAGAAACACAAAAGTACATAAAGAATTCGTAATAGAGATTTTATAAGTTATCTTAAGTTTACATAAAAGAAATACTAATTGAGGCTTAAAATTGGTAGAAATTATCAAGTAGTACTCCCCAAAATTCCGATTCAGAGTATGCTCCTATCCACCCATTAAGTGAATAACTATCAGGAACGAAGTAATCCTTTCATTTTTTTTTTTAATCCTAAAATAAAAGAAATCGAAATAAGATAGACAAAAAAATAAATTAAAAAAAATAATTTTTTGCGCTATACATATTCATGGAAATGGGATTTTTGTCATGGCATAAGTCATGAATGAATATTTAAACCTTCAAAAAAAAGGTAAATTTTCTTTTTTTATTAGTAAAACGAGTATTTTATTCAAGGATTAAGTTATTACTCAACAAACATTGAGTCAGTCAAAGGATGAGATTAATTCTGAAGCATTTTTAGAGTATCGCAGACAGAATTTCATTGGTTTAATTCAGGATTTTTCAATTTATTTTTACTTTATCTAGATATCAGTTAAAAAATATTGAATCAATCCTTAGATTTAGTTATGGCTCTTGAGGAGCCGTATGAGGTGAAAATCTCATGTACGGTTTTGTAATAGCGATGACAAGAGTGATCTTATCATCGACTATGATTATCTAACAGTTTAAGTACAGTTGATATAGTTGAGGCGCAGTCAAAATATGGTATTTGGGGGTGGAATTTGTGGCGGCAACCTATCGGATTTATTGTTTTTATAATTTCTTCTCTAGCAGAATGCGAGAGATTGCCTTTTGATTTACCAGAAGCAGAAGAAGAATTAGTAGCTGGTTATCAAACCGAATATTCAGGCATTAAATTTGGTTTATTTTATGTTGCTTCCTATCTAAATCTACTAGTCTCGGCATTATTTGTAACAGTTCTTTACTTGGGTGGTTGGGATTTATCTATTCCAGGCATACTCATTCCTGAGTTTTTTGAAATAAATAAAGAGGAAGGAGTCTTTGGAACGACATTTTGTATTTTTATTACATTAGCGAAAACATTTTTATTTTTGTTCATTCCTATCGCAACAAGATGGACTTTACCTAGACTAAGAATGGACCAATTATTAAATCTTGGGTGGAAATTTCTTTTACCTATTTCTTTAGGTAATCTATTATTAACAACTTCGTCCCAACTTCTTTCATTATAATCATTATAAGATATAAAAAAAAGATAATATTTTATATTGACTCAAATTAAAATTTGTCTCAAACAAGAGAAAGAAACAAAACTTTCTTTTTTATTTTGATATTTACTATATGTTCCCTATGGTAACTGGGTTGATCAATTATGGTCAACAAACAGTACGCGCGGCAAGATACATTGGTCAGGGTTTTATGATTACTTTATCTCATGCTAACCGTTTACCTGTAACTATTCAATATCCTTATGAAAAATTGATCATCTCGGAGCGGTTTCGTGGTCGAATACACTTTGAGTTTGATAAATGTATTGCTTGTGAAGTATGTGTTCGTGTATGTCCAATAGATTTACCTGTTGTTGATTGGAAATTAGAAATGGATATTAGAAAAAAACGATTGCTTAATTACAGCATTGATTTCGGAATTTGTATATTTTGTGGTAATTGTGTTGAGTATTGTCCAACAAATTGTTTATCAATGACTGAAGAATATGAGCTTTCTACTTATGATCGTCATGAATTAAATTATAATCAAATTGCTCTGGGTCGTTTACCAATATCAATAACTGATGATTACACAATTAGAACAATTTTAAACTCACCTCAAACAAAAGAAAAATATCTTGATTAAAAAAAATATATAATTACTGAACGAGTCAATTCTTAAAGTTCCTTATATATATATATATATTTTTTAATCATAATCTAATTTTTTTTAACTTCAAAAAGTGACTTGTTTTCAAGATCAATAATTAAGAATTCTAACTATTGCCTATTCTATTAATTGGTGAAAATCTAAATTTGTATTTAAAATCTGATTACTATAATTACTATAATGATTTTAAATCGTTTTGATTTCAAATTACTTATAAAAAACATGCAATGAGTCCAAAAATTTTATCCATAATAAAGCCGTACACATTACAGATTTAACAATTAGGAATGCAAAAATATTTTTTCCTGTTCAATTCAATAAGATCATGAAATTTTTTATCTCTTATTTTATATATAATGGATTTACCTGGACCAATACATGATTTTCTTTTAGTCTTTCTAGGACTGGGTCTTATATTAGGGGGTTTAGGAGTAGTATTATTGCGTAATCCAATCTTTTCTGCCTTTTCGTTGGGATTGACTCTTGTTTGTATATCTTTATTCTATATTCTTGCCAATTCCCATTTTGTAGCTTCAGCACAGCTCCTTATTTATGTGGGAGCTATAAATGTTTTAATAATATTTGCGGTAATGTTTATGAATGGGCCAGAATATGACACAAATTTGTGTCTGTGGACTGTTGGGGACAACGTCGCTTCGTTGATTTGTGCAAGTCTTTTTATTTCATTAATTATTACTATTCTAAATACGTCATGGTATAGTATTATTTGGACTACAAAATTAAACCAGATTATTGAAGAAGATTTGATAACTACTAGTCAACAAATCGGAATTCATTTATCAACAGATTTTTTTCTTCCTTTTGAGCTCATTTCGATAATTCTTTTAGTTGCTTTAATAGGCGCAATTGCTGTGGCGCGTCAATAATTTATTTTTTTTAAGTCAGTAATAAAAAAAAATAAAATTCTATTTTATCCTATTTAATTTAATTCGATTCGGATTGGTTTAGAAACTTTTAGTTCGATTTCTTATTACCAATATATATATATATTTTTTTTATATATATTTGATTTGAACTTAGACTCTTCTAATCAATCAAATGGATTTAATTGTTGTTCATATTAAAATAAATATAAATTTATATTGATAAGGAGTTGGTCAATGATGCTCGAACATGTACTTGTTTTGAGTGCTTATTTATTTTCTATCGGACTCTATGGAGTAGTAACGAGCCGAAATTTGGTTCGGGCTCTTATGTGTCTTGAACTTATATTGAATGCAGTTAATTTAAATTTTGTAACATTTTCTGATTTTTTTGATAATCGCCAATTAAAGGGAAATATTTTTTCAATTTTTGTTATAGCTATTGCAGCCGCTGAAGCGGCTATTGGACTTGCTATTGTTTCATCAATTTATCGTAATAGAAAATCAACTCGGATCAATCAATCGAATTTATTGAATAAATAATTTTTTTATTTTATATATTATCCTCAATATTCTTCTATTATTATAGTTATTATTATAGTTATTATTATTATAGTTATATTCTATTAATATAATTATTATAATTATTATAATTATATATTAATTAATATAATATAACTATAAATAATATATATTGTCATTTTTAGTTGAATTTAGATTACTAGGTATCCCACTTTAAGGTAGAACATATTTTTTAAAAAGTCAAAGTATTTTTTATCTCTTTTCTATTTCTTTTTTCGTACGTGACCAATCCAAACCAGAAGTAGATTGATTCAATCAATTCGGGTAAATCGTTGATTCATCTAGTATTTGAATATGTACTTCATTGCCAGTACTTTAATAGAACTAGATTGAAAATTTAAATTAATTAAATTTTAAAAATTAAAGATCCTATGTCACATTCAGTAAAGATTTATGATACATGTATAGGGTGTACTCAATGTGTTCGAGCTTGCCCCACGGATGTATTAGAAATGATACCTTGGGATGGATGTAAGGCTAAACAAATAGCTTCTGCCCCAAGAACAGAAGACTGTGTTGGTTGTAAGAGATGTGAATCCGCTTGTCCAACAGATTTTTTAAGCGTTCGAGTTTATTTATGGCATGAAACAACTCGTAGCATGGGTCTAGCTTATTGATACGTTCCAGAAAATTAGATGTGAATCAATTTGGATTTTTTTACTGAAAAAAATCCGTACTCGAAAAGAACGAAATTTCGTTCTTTTCGAGTACGGATTTTTTTGGCCCAAGTGTATCTTGTCTTTATCACGAATTCTTTTCCTTGGTTAACAACAATTGTAGTTTTGCCCATATTTGCAGGTTCTTTAATTTTTATTCTTCCTCATAAAGGAAATAAGGTCATCCGCTGGTATACTATAGGTATAGCTACTTTAGAACTACTTCTAACGACCTATGCATTTTGTTATTGTTTCCAACCAGACGACCCATTAATCCAATTAGCTGAAGATTATAAATGGATCAACTTTTTTGATTTCCACTGGAGATTAGGGATAGATGGACTTTCGATAGGACCCATTTTACTGACGGGATTCATCACTACATTAGCTACTTTAGCAGCTTTTCCAGTTACTCGAGATTCCCGATTATTTCACTTTATGATGTTAGCAATGTATAGCGGTCAAATAGGATCATTTTCATCCAGAGACCTTTTACTTTTTTTCATAATGTGGGAATTAGAATTAATTCCTGTTTATCTACTTTTATCCATGTGGGGAGGAAAGAAACGTCTGTATTCCGCTACTAAATTTATTTTATATACGGCGGGAGGTTCTGTTTTTCTATTAATGGGAGTTCTGGGTGTTGGTTTATATGGTTCTGCTGAACCTACTTTAAATTTTGAAACATTAGTTAATCAATCATATCCTCTAGCATTCGAAATAATATTATATATTGGGTTTTTTATTGCTTTTGCTGTTAAATTACCAATTATACCTTTACATACATGGTTACCAGATACCCATGGAGAAGCCCATTACAGTACTTGTATGCTTCTAGCGGGAATCTTATTAAAAATGGGAGCCTATGGGTTGGTTCGGATCAATATGGAATTATTACCTCATGCTCATTCGATATTTTCTCCTTGGTTGATAATAATCGGCACAATGCAAATAATCTATGCAGCTTTAACATCTCCTGGACAACGTAATTTAAAAAAAAGAATTGCCTATTCCTCTGTATCTCACATGGGGTTTATAATTATAGGAATTAGTTCTATAACTGAAACGGGACTAAACGGAGCCATTTTACAAATAATTTCTCACGGATTTATTGGTGCTGCACTTTTTTTCTTAGCAGGAACTAGTTATGATAGAATACGTCTTGTTTATCTCGATGAAATGGGTGGAATAGCTATTCGAATGCCTAAAATGTTTACACTATTCAGTAGTTTTTCAATGGCATCCCTTGCGTTACCAGGCATGAGTGGTTTCATTGCAGAATTTGTCGTCTTTTTTGGATTAATTACTAGCCAAAAATTACTTTTAATACCAAAAATACTAATTACTTTTGGAATGGCAATTGGAATTATATTAACTCCTATTTATTCATTATCTATGTCACGTCAAATGTTTTATGGATATAAGTTATTTAATATTACAAACTCTTATTTGTTTGATTCGGGTCCGCGAGAATTTTTTGTTTCGACTTCTATCTTTCTGCCCGTAATAGGTGTTGGTGTTTACCCAGATTTTGTTCTTTCATTATCCGCTGAAAAGGTGGAAGCTATTCTATCAAATTTTTTTTATAGATAGGTTTCATTTCATTTAATCAAATGACAAAGGAGTCTTCTTTACCTTACCTTTCTATTTTTAAGAAGCATGGAATTCTAATGGGAGGTGTTTGAGGTTTGTGAGAACCATTTAAACGGTTCTCACATGTTTAGAAATTTATAGCCTTGTCCTATGTTTGTATTCGTGTGGCCCTCTCTTCAATTGAATTCTCTAATTCAGTGTTAATATGAATGAACCATAACTATGTAATCCTATTCCTAAGAGATTGACTCCAAAATAGCATATCCAAATTAAAAGAAAGCCTATAAAAGCTACAATTGCAGAATTTGTACCCTGCAAATTTTTATTTGTTCTAATATGTAAATAAATTGCAAATACAGTCCAAGTAATAAATGCCCAAGTTTCCTTTGGGTCCCAATTCCAATATGATCCCCACGCTTCGTTGGCCCATACTGCTCCTGAAAGAATACCTATCGTTAAAAGGATAAATCCTAAACAAATAACACGATAACTCCAATGATCCAGTTGTTCAATCAACTGAGACTTATAATAATTTTTAACAGAAAGGGTCGAAATCCTTTCTAAAATAGTGACTTTTTCGTTCATGTGTTGAATATCAGTGAAGAAAAAGAATTCATTTAATAAAAGTTTTCTTTTAGAAAAAAGAGTTACTATATCTTTTTGAAATATAATTATTAGAAGTGCTACTGATAATAATGATCCACATAAAAGAGCTGCATAACCCAGTACCATCATACTTACGTGCATCATTAACCAATGGGATTGAAGAGCGGGTACTAATATTGAAGATTGATGCATTTCTGTTAAAAGGCCTGAAGTAGCAAAACCTTGGGTAAAAGTAGCACTTGGTGCAGTTATTGTACTTAAATTATTTTTTTGGTTTTTAAAATAAGGAATCATATGAATAATGTAAAAACTCCAAGAAAGGAAAATTAATGATTCATATAGATCACTTAATGGTAAATGTTTCGAATAAACCCAACGAGTAACTAATAATCCCGTTAGAGAGAAAAAAGTAACTATCATACCTTTTTCTAATGAATTATAGAATCGTACTTTTTCATTAACTAATAAAGTTATGAAATGGAGTGTAATTACAACGGAAACCATTGAAAAAGAAATATGAGTCAAAATATGTTCTAAAGTCGAAAATACCATAAAAAAAAAATCCTTCAATTAAAAATTATTAAATGAAAATATGAAAAAAAATACCTTTTTTCATTATTTTTAGTCAATTATAGGACTGTTTAATTCTTTATTAATATTTGTATGATGCCATGCCGCCACTCGGACTCGAACCGAGATGCTATCGCACTGCTTCCTAAGAGCAGCGTGTCTACCAATTTCACCATAGCGGCTTGTTTGAAATCATAATAGCCTTTTTTTATTCCATCGTCGAGATTAATTCATATAGAATATTTTTTCATTTTTTTTTTCTAAAGCCTTTTCGATTTATTTGAAAAGAACGCATATATAGTAATTTCTAGAGTTAAAGTTTAACTTTTTTTAGCTTTTTTTATAATTTATAACTAATTATAACTAAAAAAGCTTTGAAAATTTTGTTGTGACAAAACAAATACATTGATGGGGAAAAACTCCCCATCTTAGAAAAAAAAATAGATTAAAAAAATGATGATAATTCCATTTTTTTAAGGACCATTTTTTGGTTGACATATGAGTTCTTATTCTACATATCAGAAGAAAAAAGCCCAATTTTTTCTAAACATTCGTTAATAAATACAAACGTAAATTTTTTCGTAATTTATCATGCTAATTTGTTTTATTTTAAATCAGTTCGATTCCGATTATTCCAAGTTTTGAGTACTTATTTTTCGTACAAAAAAACTTTTAGAATTCCCGGTAGAAAGAGATTTTGCTAGCGAAAAAGCTTTTAACGCCGCCCAATACCCCTTTTTTTTCCAAATATTTTTACGAATACGCTTTTTGGAAATAGAAGTACGTTTTTTTGGAACTGCCATTTCAAATTGAATTGATTCTTCATTGTTATAGTTGGATGTGAAAGACATCTATTATTCAAACAAATTTTTGTTTCTTATTCATTATCTATGTATTTATATTCTAGACGATAGCCTCTTCATTACTCAAAAAATGCAACGTTCTATCTTTTTTCTATTTCTTTTTGGTGTAAATATGTATTTTAATTTTAATAAAATTTATACGTACATAATAAACCACACCTAAAAAATTTTTAAACCCACTAGTTAATCTTAATTAAAAAACTTTACTTTTGTTTTTTTTACCCACTTTATTCACTATTTTTTTATTATGGAAAATAATCCAAAATTTTGCGTAAAACGTATTAAACATTTTGAACAAATTATAGAATAAACTCATTAATCTATTTAAATTTAGTTAATAATAACTAACTATTCCTTTTTACTAACCAATTTTAAAGTTGACCCATGAGAACTTCTTGATTTGAATATTAAAAAAATTAGATATCTAGATATATGAATTTATTCTTATATTATTATATATCTTGCTTTTTTAATGGATTTCTTTTAAAAAAGCTAAAAACGGATGAATACTAACAAAAAATTAAATTATAAAAAAATTGTATTATGGAACAGATATACCAATATGCATGGATCATACCCTTCATTCCACTTCCAGTTCCTTTGTTAATAGGAGTGGGACTTCTCCTTTTTCCGGCAGCAATAGAAAACCGTAGGCGTATATGGGCTTTTGCTAGTATTGCTTTGTTAACTATAGCTATGATTTTTTCGATTACACTGTCGATTCAACAAATAAATAGTAATTCAATTTTTCAATATGTATGGTCGTGGACTATTAATAATGATTTTTCGTTTGAATTTGGTTACTTGTTCGACCCACTTAGTTCTATTATGTTAGTGTTAATAACTACTGTTGCAATTTTGGTTCTTATTTATAGCGATAATTATATGTGTCATGACCAGGGATATTTAAGATTTTTTGCTTATATGAGTTTTTTCAATACTTCCATGTTAGGGTTAGTTACTAGTTCAAATTTGATACAAATTTATATTTTTTGGGAATTAATTGGAATGTCTTCGTATCTATTAATAGGTTTTTGGTTCACACGACCAATTGCTGCGAGTGCTTCTCAAAAAGCGTTTGTGACTAATCGTGTAGGGGATTTTGGCTTATTATTAGGAATTTTAGGTCTTTATTGGGTAACGGGTAGTTTCGATTTTCGCGATTTATTTGAAATATTCAATAACTTAATTAAAAATAATGAGATCAATCTTTTGTTTTGTATTTTATGTACTTTCTTATTATTTGCTGGTGCCGTTGCAAAATCTTCCCAATTTCCACTTCACGTATGGTTACCCGATGCTATGGAAGGGCCTACTCCTATTTCAGCTCTCATACATGCGGCGACCATGGTCGCCGCGGGGATTTTTCTAGTCGCTCGACTTTTTCCTCTTTTCATGATTATACCTTATATAATGTATGTAATAGCTTTTTTAGGTATAATAACTGTCTTTTTAGGGGCTACTTTAGCCTTGGCTCAAAAAGATATTAAGAGAAGTTTAGCTTATTCTACAATGTCACAATTAGGTTATATGATGTTAGCTCTAGGCATGGGTTCTTATCGAGCTGCTTTATTTCATTTGATTACTCATGCTTATTCAAAAGCATTATTGTTTTTAGGATCCGGATCCCTTATTCATTCAATGGAAACGCTTGTTGGATATTCGCCAGATAAAAGTCAGAATATGGTTCTTATGGGCGGATTAACAAAACATATTCCAATTACAAAAACTGCTTTTTTAATAGGTACACTTTCTCTTTGTGGTATTCCGCCTCTTGCTTGTTTTTGGTCAAAAGATGAAATTCTTAGTGATTGTGGGTTCTATTCGCCAATTTTCGCAACAATAGCTTATTTCACAGCCGGAATAACGGCATTTTATATGTTTCGAATCTATTTGCTTACATTTGACGGACATTTCAATTTTTATTTTAAAAATTACAGCGGAAAAAAAAGCAGTTCCCTCTATTCAATATCTCTGTGGGGTAAAGAAGGTTTAAAAGTGAGTAATACCAAATTATCTTTATTTACCTTATTAACAATAAATAATAGGGATAGTGCTTCGGTTTTTATGAAAAAACCATATAAAATTTCCCTAAAATTTTTGAAAATGATGCGATCTTTTATTACTATTACTGATTTTGATAACAAGAAAATTTCTGCACATCCTTCGGAATCGGATAATACTATGTTATTTCCTCTCATTGTATTAATTCTGTTTACTTTCTTCATTGGATTTATAGGAATTCCATTTAATCAAGACGGGATGGGGTTGGATATATTAACTAAATGGTTAACTCCACCCGTAAATCCTTTATATTTAAGTTCAAAAAATTCTTTTGATTGGAATGAGTTTGCAATAAATGCAACTTTTTCCGTTAGTATAGCTTATTGGGGAATATTTATAGCCTTTTTTTTATATAAACCCATTTATTCGTCATTAAACAATTTTGACTTAATTAATTCATTTGATAAAAAAGGTTCTAAGAGAATTTTTGGGGATAAAATAATAAATATTATATATAATTGGTCTTCTAATCGCGGTTATATTGATGCTTTTTATACAAGATATTTTATTAAGGGGGTTAGAGGTTTGGCCGAGTTAGTTTCTATTATTGATAGACGAGTAATTGATGGAATTCCAAATGGTTTTGGTAGTACTAGTTTTTTTTTAGCAGAAAGTATTAAGTATATAGGAGGGGGTCGCATTTCCTCGTATCTTTTTTTTTATTTATTCTATATATTCCAATTTTTATTAATTTATTATTTTTTTTTAGTCCTATGATTGCATCAACGAAAAATTGTAAAAATTT